ACAACAACGATTAATTACTATTGCTATAAAACAAGCTCGTATTTTATCTTTGTTACCTTTTCTTAATAATGAGAAACAATTTGAAAGAACCGAGTCGACCACTAGAACTTCTAGTCTTAGAGCCAGAAAAAGATAGGTTTACTCTTTCTTCACTTGAATTCAACTTCCCATTCGAACTCAAACGCGGATTTATATTTTGTTGGAAAAATACAAGAATCCGGATTTAATTCTCGTGTCGTAAGAAAAAAATAATAATCTGGGAAGAAGCAATCTTTTTATTGAACGTGTTGATTCATATTTATTTTGACTACTTTCTCATATTTTATCATATTCTATTCATTTTTATTCGACCTTCCCGGAGTTCATTCTCCGGGCAACTCCGTTTAACCGGTGGATTCCTTCCAACCTACTTCTTTTATGATCTCATTGGAAATCATATAAAGACAATTCCTATTTGATATAGCTATTTGTGCAAGTATTTTACGATTAAGAAGCAACTGTCTCTTGTACAGATCGTTTATTAATCTACTATAACTATAGCATACCCCCCTTTCACGAATTGCTGCATTTATTCGAGTGATCCACAAACGACGAAAATTTATTTTTTGCCTATCCCTATCCCGATGAGCCGAAACCAAAGCTCTTATTTTTTGTTGAGTAATAGTTCGAGTAAGTCTTGAATGAGCCCCCCGAAAGCTTGATGCAAATAAACGAATTTTTGTTCTACGTCTCCGAGCGATATATCCCCGTCTAATTCTGGTCATTGAATAAATGAAACTTTAACGAATAACTAATAGATTTCCTTTCTTTCAGTTATTCTTTTGCCCCTTTACTAGTATATTAATAACAAAACGGATTTTTCCAATGTATAAACTAAAAATTCCAATGGCTTTGGCTACTATAACCTTCCCAACCACGATTTTTTATTTTTTCTAGGCATTTCACCTCGAAATACGAACTTGTACTATACTAGGTATTAAAAAAAAAATAGCAATGATAAAAAAATAGTGGATTTCATCGTTTCTATGGTTACTTCTTAAACGGTGAGGTCTTCTCTATACACCGGAGCCTTTACTTCATTTAATCAATGTTATTGCTAACTTGTATAGTTCACATTCTTCGGCTCTACCCATGAATTATCCAGTAATAGGTCTTTCACAACGAGCTCTACCTATACAGTAACGGTATTTAATTATGAAGGTTGGCTGGGTAGCTGACCCTGTTAGTCCGTTCTTGCAAGAGGGGTCTATGTTAACTCATATTTCCTCCGCTTAATGGATAACCATTTGCTACCAATGGAGAATTGCTTCTCATCTTGAATTGAGGTGAGTGGATTTACACCAATAGAAACCATAAATTTCATACACAATAAAAGGGATATGATCCATTTTCTTATTTTTAGATAGGAAATGTAGTTCGTTTTTCCGTTCTATCCTATTTGATCATTGATATTCGAACATTGTTCTCTTTCCTTTGTTCTAGTTCATGATCTGAACGAGTCGCACATACACCCTAGTACATGTTCCTCGACGCTGAGGGCATCCCCGAAGCGCGGGGGATTTTGTGACATTTCTAATTGGCTGTCTTGTATTTCTAATAAGTTGTTTAATAGTTGGCATGTTGAATCATATACATAATGGGCTGGTTTAGATCGATCCTAACCGGATGATTATGAATTACTTTTATTCAATAGAATAGTAAATAAAAGTCATAGAATATTAAACTCGGCAGGAGTAATTTCAAATCACGAATTGACGCGAAATCCAGGCTATTGTCATTCAACAGCTACAAGATCAACAATTCCATAAGCTTGGGCCTCTGTTGCTGACATAAAAACATCTCTTTCCATGTCTTCGGATACAACCCATAAGGGTTTGCCCGTTCTTTGTACATAAACCCTTGTCAGGGTTTCACGTAGTTTCAGCAGTTCTCCCACTTCCAGGATGAATTCTCCCGTTGCTACTTCAGAAAAAGAACCAGCAGGTTGATGGATCATTACCCTGATGATATAAGATAATAAAAGGTTTCTCTATTTCGCATGATGAGGGGAAGATAAAAGAAAGATAAAAGAATAACAAGAAAAAAAGATAGAATCGAACAACCGTACGGGCATCTTTTATGCATTGCATACGGCTCTACAATAAAATTGACCCTTACCTTCCATCAAAGAAAGAAAAAAATAGGATCGATCAGACCCCGATAGGTAAATGATCAACTTACCACCCTTCCTTTCGGAGGAATTCAAAAATACTATGATGGCTCCGTTGCTTTATATATTTATTATATTTTTTTGTCTGTGATTTGTCTGTGATTCAGCAATCCCAAAGTTGCTTTTTTATTTGATCAAATAAACTAAGGAAAAAAGAATCTTGTTTTTTTTCGCTCTATAAATATTGTTAAGAGACCTCTGGTGTGAAAAAAAGTTTGTGACGCTGAACTGGACTTCCGATAATAAAATCGGAAATACCTTTTTCTCATATTACTCTCTCGATACATAATC